AATTTTTAATTTTCCTCAAATTTGTCATCGAGAGGTAAAGGATTTATTCCTTTTAAGAAATAAAGTTTTTGATCGGAATAGTAATCAAACCGGGGGATCGGACCCCTTAACTATTAAAAACGAATCGCACTTTTACCACTAAACTATACCCGCTACAGTTCTATTATTGTATTGAGCTGAACCTTTTGTCGAGCTAAGAAGGGATATTCTAGTTCTAATTAATATAAAATTAATTAGAACTAGAATAGTAAACCGAGTTGTAGTTATTATCTCTAGAGCGGGTGGGACAAATTACATAGCATATAAGAAAGAAGATAAAATCTCAAAGGTTTTTATTTTTTTTTCTTCCCCTTCTTACCAGCCAGGAGGTAGCCCTATAGAATCAATAATTCCATAATCTTTGGCTTCTTCTGCTGACATATAAAAATCTCTTTCCATATCTGCCCATAGAACCGAGAAGGGTTTGCCCGTTAGTTCTGCATAAACCCTTGTGAGGGTTATTCTCATATTCAACAGTTCTGTCGATTCGTTGACAAGATGTGTTACATTGCCTTCCGTAATGGTGCCAGAGGGTTGATGAATCATTATCCTAGAGTGAGGGAATGCGAAACGTTTTTCCTTTGTTCCTGCGACCAAGATATAAGAAGCTACTGAAGCAGCTATTCCCAAGCATATTGTATTTACATCCGGTGGGACATATCGTATAACACTATGCATAGCCATTCCGTACATTAACGATCCGCCAATAGAATTTATAAACAAATATAACTCCCGTGTATTATCCTCCATACTGAGATATATTATAAGACCCGTAATCTGATTTGCGGATTCTTCTTCGAGTTCTCTGCACAAAAAAAGTACTCCTCGATGAGAAAATTCGCTGTATAGTTCAACCCAGGTTGGTTCCTCTTCTTCTTCTTCATCAGGCAGCGAAACCAACACCTTTGGTACACCGATAGGCATAAGCTTTACCTCCTATAATTAAAAAAAAATTGAAGTATTAGTGAAGTATTATTTAAGTAGTTAAGTCTTAACTTAATTTATTTTATTTAATTATTTTTTTTATTTTATTTAAGTAGTTAAGTTATGTTTGTGAGAATGTCAATTGTTTGTCGTTGAAACGTAGTAATAGGATTATTGTCTTCATAATATAAACCTTTCTCCTATTTTCTGTCTAGATTAGAAAAATTTAACTTCAATAAAGAAGACAGAATAAAAAAAATAAAATTCTTACGAATATAGCCTTCCAATAATGAACAAGTATGAAAGCATTCACTGATCGAAGATGGTATCAACTCCCCATTGCGTATTGCTACTTATCGGGTATAGAATAGATTTGTTTCTCTTTGTTCCTGCAAACATAACATAATTGTTTCAACAAACTAGAACAAACATTAACCCTTGTTCCGAGATAATCCATTGAACAAAAGGGGTCCATTGCACAGTCATAGTCTTTTCCAATGCAATAAAGTTACATAGTGTCATTTATCTTTGATAAAGGGGTAATTCCATGGGTTTGCCTTGGTATCGTGTTCATACCGTCGTATTGAATGATCCCGGCCGGTTAATTTCTGTCCATATAATGCATACAGCTCTGGTTGCCGGTTGGGCCGGTTCGATGGCTCTATATGAATTAGCAGTTTTTGATCCCTCTGACCCCGTTCTTGATCCAATGTGGAGACAGGGTATGTTTGTTATACCTTTTATGACTCGTTTAGGAATAACCAATTCATGGGGCGGTTGGAGTATTACGGGGGGGACTATAACGGATCCGGGTATTTGGAGTTACGAAGGTGTGGCCGGAGCGCATATTGTGTTTTCTGGCTTGTGCTTTTTGGCAGCCATTTGGCATTGGGTGTATTGGGATCTAGAAATTTTTTGTGATGAACGTACAGGAAAACCTTCTTTGGATTTGCCTAAAATTTTTGGAATTCATTTATTTCTTTCCGGGGTGGCTTGTTTTGGTTTTGGCGCATTTCATGTAACAGGCTTGTATGGTCCCGGAATATGGGTGTCCGATCCTTATGGACTAACAGGAAAAGTACAATCTGTAAGTCCAGCATGGGGCGTAGAAGGCTTTGATCCCTTTTTTCCAGGAGGAATAGCCTCTCATCATATTGCAGCGGGGACATTGGGCATATTGGCAGGTCTATTCCACCTTAGTGTCCGTCCGCCTCAACGTCTATACAAAGGATTACGTATGGGCAATATTGAAACCGTTCTTTCTAGTAGTATCGCCGCCGTCTTTTTTGCAGCTTTTGTTGTTGCTGGAACGATGTGGTATGGTTCAGCAACTACTCCGATTGAATTATTTGGTCCCACTCGTTATCAATGGGATCAGGGATACTTTCAGCAAGAAATATATCGAAGAGTAAGTGCTGGGCTAGCCGAAAATCAAAGTTTATCAGAAGCTTGGTCGAAAATTCCTGAGAAATTGGCTTTTTATGATTACATTGGCAATAATCCGGCAAAAGGAGGATTATTTAGAGCGGGCTCAATGGACAACGGCGATGGAATAGCTGTTGGGTGGTTAGGACACCCTATTTTTAGAGATAAAGAAGGGCGTGAACTCTTTGTACGTCGTATGCCTACCTTTTTTGAAACATTTCCAGTCGTTTTAATAGATGGGGACGGAATTGTTAGAGCTGACGTTCCTTTTAGAAGAGCGGAATCTAAGTATAGCGTTGAACAAGTAGGCGTAACTGTTGAGTTTTATGGCGGCGAACTCAACGGAGTCAGTTATAGCGATCCACCTACTGTGAAAAAATATGCTAGACGTGCTCAATTGGGTGAAATTTTCGAATTAGATCGTGCTACGTTGAAATCTGATGGCGTTTTTCGTAGTAGTCCAAGGGGTTGGTTTACTTTTGGGCATGCTTCCTTTGCCCTACTCTTCTTCTTCGGACACATTTGGCATGGGGCTAGAACCCTGTTCAGAGATGTTTTTGCTGGTATTGACCCAGACTTGGATGCTCAAGTAGAATTTGGAGCATTCCAAAAACTTGGAGATCCAACTACAAGAAGACAGGGAGTCTAATACAACATTGCTTTCTTTTTTTTGCCTCTATTTTTTTATAGGATACTAGAAAAATCTTAATTTGAATCACCGCCCCTCCTTTTTTTTACTCTTTTTATCATTATCGGGAAAATAATCCCAAGTAAGCAGGTATGGAAGCTATAATTGTAAACCACAATCGAATCTATGGAAGCATTGGTTTATACATTTCTATTAGTCTCGACTCTCGGGATAATTTTTTTCGCTATCTTTTTTCGGGAACCTCCTAAAGTTCCCACTAAAAAGGTGAAATGATTTTTCATTATCTCAATTGAAGTAATGAGCCTTCTGATATTGGAAGGCTCATTACTTCAACTAGTCTCCGTGTTCCTCGAAGGGATCTCTTAGTTGTTGAGAGGGTTGCCCAAAAGCGGTATATAAAGCGTACCCGGTAAAGCTTACAAGTAAACCAGATATAAAGATGGCGACTAGGGTTGCTATTTCCATTATTATAAAATTTCAAGATCACATACGGATCAATCAATCGTTTATATTATTATAATCGGAATGGTATACAAAGTCAATAGATCTCAATGAATACAATCAGATTTATGGCTACACAAACCGTTGAGGGTAGTTCTAGATCTCGTCCAAAACCTACTACCGTGGGGGCTTTATTGAAACCATTGAATTCGGAATATGGTAAAGTAGCTCCCGGATGGGGAACTACTCCTTTGATGGGAGTTGCAATGGCTTTATTTGCAATATTCCTATGTATTATTTTGGAAATTTACAATTCTTCTGTTTTACTGGATGGAATTTCAATGAATTAAATCCACAAGAAAATGAAATTCAAAAGAACCAGGAACAGGAAGTTCTAGTCTTTCAATAGAATACAAAATGAATTTTTCGGGTCCCGAATTCTATTTCTAACCCCCCTTTTGGTAGTTCAATCGCGGAATTTTTTTCTGTCTGTACTTCCGGAATATGAGTGTGTGACTTGTTATAATTGATCCTATTGATAATACAGAAAATGAGTCTGTCATCTTATCATGATGGAGATGGTTCTACCTCGTCGGATATTCATACTGGTATCTGGAACACGGAATATATAAAATATATCAATCAAGAAATATTTGAACTATGATTCATATTTAATATTCAGACCTCTCGATCGGATTCAAAAAAATTTTCTTTTCAAAGACAGAATTTAGAAGTTATAAATCGAAAGATTTTTCTTCTTTCAAACTCCTGTTTATGCCTATTTTGTTTAATCAACAGACAATTTTTTTTTGTATTTTTAGTCATTATACCTATCCTATTGATTGAATAAGCGATGATCCAGTGGTTCTTACTCAAGGAATCTTTGGGCTTAGCTTTGGGGTTTTATTGAATCATCGTGGTTCTAGTATGAATCTGGGGTTTCAATCGATTCTATAGGGTCTTAACAAGAGAAATTCCTATTAATGATAAAAAAAATAGTAAAAGCCACATTACACACAATAAAAAAATAGGGAAAGAGAATATTCAAGAGGCCTGTAGTAACAATCAACATAAAGACGAATGAGCCGACTTGATATTTTGGCATTATCACCACAAAGAAGAACTTTCGGATTTTTATTCCCTCCTATCTTCCGAAAAGAGAAAATCCGGGATTAATAAGTTTCAAACTTTCTATTCTATTATATATCCCTTTCAATCAGTATTTGGGTGTCTGCTTGAGCTGTACGAGATGAAATTCTCATATACAGTTCTTAGAGGGGGAATTCACGCGGTTTACCTATCTCAATAAAGTCTATGATTGGTTCGAAGAACGTCTCGAGATTCAGGCGATTGCAGATGATATAACCAGTAAATATGTTCCTCCTCATGTGAACATATTTTATTGTCTAGGAGGAATTACGCTTACTTGTTTTTTAGTACAAGTAGCTACTGGGTTTGCTATGACTTTTTACTATCGTCCAACTGTTACTGAGGCTTTTGCTTCTGTTCAATATATAATGAC